TTGATATTGAGTATGTATGTCAAATTTGAATCGGTCTCAATTGATCCCTTGTTACTGCTCATACGATAAGTAATAGTTAGGGATAGGGATGACAGGATTTGAACCCGTGACATTTTGTACCCAAAACAAACGCGCTACCAAGCTGCGCTACATCCCTTTCAATTGGTTTCCAGTGTCATTGTAAAGAATCTTTGTCTTGTTTTCCACATTTTTCTTTTCTCCGTTGATATATATATATCAATTATCCTGCCATTTTTTTCTTTTTAGTTTCATATCCTATAATATAGAATATGAAAAAGAAAAATATTCTATAGAATAAGAATAATTAAGAATATTCTATTAATAAAATTCATAATATAATTAAATAATAATAATAAAAAGAATACTCTATAAAAAAAAAGAATATTCTATTATATAATATTATATAGAATATATAATAATAGTATATAGAATTAAGAATAATCAAATTCTTATAATAATCAAAATTATAATAATAAAAGACTTATTATGAAATAAAAATAAATAGGAAATTCCCCTAAAACGGAAAAAGATTTTTAGGGAATGCTCGGGCAGAAATAGACCTCTTTTTTTTTGTTAAAAAAAAATATCTAATGAATCGTTGTACATTTCAATTTGAATTAGGAATTCTGCCGACAAATACAAGTGGTTATTAACTAAATAACCATCTGATCATATTCCTATATGTAATTATGTATTACAAATTACAATAAAGAATAAAAAGAAGGAGGATTTAAAATGCGAGATCTAAAAACATATCTCTCCGTGGCACCAGTGGTAAGTACTCTATGGTTCGGGGCTTTAGCGGGTCTCTTGATAGAGATCAATCGTTTATTCCCGGATGCATTGATATTCCCCTTTTTTTCATTCTAGTTATTGGCACGGGAAGGGGTGAAGAAGATTAGAGATCCAATCAAATATCTGTGATTAATCCCCTCTTCTTTATTTCTTTTTGTTTTAGAATTAGAATAGAATAAGTTAGAAAAGAGAAAGAATAAAGGTGGATTCGGCCTCAGCGAAACTCGGAATCTGGCCCAGGCTTCAATTGAATTGAATTAATAATTCCATTCAACAATAGAAATGGAATTATTAATTCAATTCAATTTCTATTAATAATAGAGTGAGACCAGAAATGGAAATGTAATGGCTAGGGCGGGGGCAACAATATCATACAAGATACTTAAATGAAAACTGAAATACTGTACTGCGATTCGAAATATAGTTCGAAATCATTGTATTACTTAATTATTACTGTACTATATTAATTGGAACGAAATTACTATATTAATTGGAACGAAATCTTTCCTAATTTGATTTCGAATTATCAACTTCTACTTTTTTTTTTCGTTCCTTTCTTCTTCGCTTCGAATCCGAAAATAGAAGAGTTAAGTGAATCAAAAACCCAAAGGAGGTTCATGGCCAAGGGTAAAGATATCCGAGTAACGGTTATTTTGGAATGTACCAGTTGTGCTCAAAACAGTGTTAATAAGGAATCAACGAGTATTTCCAGATATATTACTCAAAAGAATCGACACAATACGCCTAGTCGATTGGAATTGAGAAAATTCTGTCCCTGTTGTTGCAAACATATGATTCACGCAGAAATAAAGAAATAGATAAAATTGATCGCTTGTGTGTCACCCTTCCAAGGAACATGAAAAATGATCTATTTTTCATATATATTCTATAAATTCATTTTTCATATATATTCTATAAATTATATATATATAACATTCAATTATATATATAACATTATAGAACATATATTTCATTATATAACAACATATATTAAAAAAAAAAAAAATAAATAAAATAAAAAGAAAGTAAGAATATAAACAAAACAAATCCTTTTTTGTAAGAAATAGGATTTTCGGGATAGGAATAAACAAACCATGGATAAATCTAAGCGACTCTTTCTTAAATCCAAGCGATCTTTTCGTAGGCGTTTGCCCCCGATCCAATCGGGGGATCGAATTGATTATAAAAACATGAGTTTAATTAGTCGATTTATTAGTGAACAAGGAAAAATATTATCTAGACGCGTGAATAGATTGACCTTAAAACAACAACGATTAATTACGATTGCTATAAAACAAGCTCGTATTTTATCTTCGTTACCTTTTCTTAATAATGAAAAAAAATTTCTTAATAATGAAAAACAATTTGAAAAAAGCGAGTCGACCGCTAGAACTACTACTACTGGTCTTAAAACAAAAAAAAAAATAGAGTTACTCTTCAATTGAATTCAAATTTGAATCTAAACTCAAATCAAATGTGGATTGATGTTTTGTTCGAAAACTACGACAATCCAATTTGGGTTGTTGTGTTGTAAGAAAAAAGATAATCGGTGAAGAAGAAAAAATCTTTTTTTATTGAGCGTGGTTGTTCATTTTGATGACTTTATCATATGAATTCTATTTTATCATACAAATCTCTACTCTACTCCCTTCCCGGAGTTCAGTCTCCGGGGAATTTTTATTTTATGATCTCGTTGGCAATCATAAAAAGACAATTCCCTTTTAATATAGCTATTTGTGCAACTATTTTACGATTAAGAAGCAATTGCCTCTTGTACAGATTATACATTAAATTACTATAACTATAGTATATTTTTTTTTTATTCTCACCAATTACTGCATTTATTCGACTGATCCACAAACCGCGAAAATCTCTTTTTTTCCTATCTCTATCCCGATGAGCCGAAACCAAAGCTTTTATTTTCTGTTGAGTAATCGTTCGAGTAAGTCTTGAATGAGCCCCGCGAAAGCTTGATGTAAATAAACGAATTTTTGTCCTCCGTTTCCGAGCTATATATCCTCGTTTAATTCTGGTCATTGAATAAATGAAACTTTGATGAATAACTATTTGATTTCTTTTCTTTCAGTTATTCTTTTCCCCTTCCTAGTCTATTAATAACAAAAATAGATTCTTCCAATGTATAAAATAAAAATTCCAATGGCTTTTGCTACTATAACCTTCCCAACCACGATTTTTTTTCTTTTTATTTCTAAGCATTTAACCTCGAAATAAGAAATTGTATTGATACTAGGTATCAAAAAAACATAGTAAATTAAATAGAAATGGATAAAGAAATGGTGGGTTCCATCGTTTCTATGATTACTTTTTAAACGGCGAGGTCCTCTCTATACACCGGAGCCCCTTCCTTCATTTAATCAATGCTATTGTTAACTTGTACAGTTCACACTCTTTGGCTCTACCCATGAAATATCTAGTAATAGGTCTTTCACAACGAAATCTAGCTATACAGTAACGGTATTTAAGTATGAAGATTAGCTGGGTAGCTGACCCTCTTAGTCCGTTCTTGCAAAAATAAGGGCATAATTTTTCCGCTTTTTAATTGAAATAGGATTTTCCCCGCTTAATGGGTAACCATTTGCTACCAATGGGGAAGTCTTTCTCATCTTAAATTGCAAATTGAGGTGATTGGGTTTGCACCAATCAAAACCATAAATTTGATACACAATAGAAGAATATATATATTATTAATAGATTTTTTTTAAGTTAAGATAGTGTGAATGGAGTTCTTCCATTCACTATCTTAACCGATCACCGATACTGGAATAATTTGTTTCCTTTCTTTTGTCTTAGTCTATGATCTGAACGAGTCGCACATACACCCTAGTACACGTTCCTCGGCGCTGAGGGCATCCCCGAAGAGCGGGGGATTTCGTGACATTTCGGATTGGCTGTCTTGTGTTTCTAATAAGTTGTTTCATAGTTGGCATGGTGAGTCGTATACATAATGAGCTGGTTTAGATCAATCCTAACCCGATGATTATGAATTACTTATATTCTATTAATAGATTAATTAATAGAAATATTATATTAAATCCGGTAAGAAGATAAAATCAAATCTCAAATCGTGTGTTTGCGCGGAATCCTTGCTGCTAATTTTTTATTCAACCGCTACAAGATCAACAATTCCGTGGGCTTGGGCTTCTGCTGCTGACATAAAAACATCCCTTTCCATGTCTTCGGATACAAGCCATAAAGGTTTGCCCGTTCTTTGTACATAAACCCTTGTGATAGTTTCGCGCAGTTTCAGTAGTTCTTCCGCTTCCAGGATAAATTCTCCCGTTTGTGCCTCATAAAAAGAACTAGCGGGTTGATGGATCATTACCCTGATGATATAACATAATAAAGGTTTCCTCTCTCTCGCCTTATCGTGCGAGAGAGATAAATAATAATAAAAAAAAAACAAACAAAGATAGAATTGAACAACCGTACAGGCATCTTTTGCGTATTGCATACGGCTCTACTATGGAATTGATTTTTACCTTCTATCGAAGAAATAGAAAATATACTGGGTCTATCAGACCCAGATCAGTAAATGATCCAATAACCATCCTTCCTTTTTGGAGTATTTAAAAAATACTATGATGGTTCCGTTGCTTTATTATTTCGTCTGTTATTGAGCAATCCCAAAGTTTCTTTTTTTCAAATAGTTATAAAATGAAAAAAAAATATTGTTTTTTTTTCATATTCTTTCATAACATAAATATTGTTAAAAACTTTCCGGTGTGAAAACTGAAAACAAAAAAGTTTGTGACACTGAAATAGGCTCCTGATAGATCAGAAAAAATCGTAAATACCCCTTTTTTCATACTACTCTTTCGATACATAATCGAATGGTTTTGAAAAAAAAATTTTGTATATCGAACTCGAGGTGCCATGCTATTATTACTTAAGATTCATATGGCGAAGGCATAGTCTTCTTTTTTTTCTCAAATAAAAGACTCATTGGCGCCAAGCGTGAGGGAATGCTAGACGTTTGGTAATTTCTCCTCCTGCCAGAATAAAAGATCCCATTGAAGCGGCTAATCCCATGCATACTGTCTGTACATCTGGTTGTACAAATTGCATAGTATCATAAATAGCTATTCCGGGTATTACCCATCCGCCCGGAGAATTTATAAACAGATACAAATCTTTGTTATCGTCCTCTATACTGAGATATACCA